AATACGTACGGATGGAGAGATAAAGAAAATTTTTTACTCAAATTCGAATTTGCGACAGATACAAATGGAAATGAATTGATAAAACATTCCTGAGAACAAAATTATGCCACTTATAGACTTATGGAGTCTTGTATAGAATATCAAACAAAATGGATCCAATTTCTACCTATTATTATGATATTACGATCAAATTGGGTACCATAAATGGATTCAGGATTGAATCCGTTCTCTATGAATGAGATAAAGACAGAATAATCAAGAACAGTCTAGAGTTGACTTTGATTTTAACACTTAACTTATTTCATTTCATTGATTCCGTTGTTCAGCAAATGATTCGCGGAGAGATATTTCTACCCCTTTCTTTTGTTAGTAGAATTAGTAGAATATGATTGGGGTGCGTAATAGAAGTCGTATTTATTAGGTACATGTAGATATAGCTATCTAGCTATCCGTATATCCCATCTTTTATCGAAGTTCCCTTGAGGCAACACAATACAGGTCGTGCTATACCCAAATATCGATTTGATATTCAATAGATTCAATGAAAAATTCAAGCACGACGATTCCCTATAGGGATATGTAGATACCTTACTAGGTATCTGTGTAACAATTTCTGTTCTGGGGTTTACATATACACATAATTGTTGTTATAATTGAAATTGAATTGAAAAGGGTTGATTATGGAAAAGAATTGAGACTGATTAATCGTATATCAATTTGATTTTCTTATCCTATTAAGGAAACAAAATTGGAGATCCAAGTCCAAGAACCATTCATGAATTCACAGTCAATAGTTAATGGTTCCAATTTGCCCTGAATTTTGGATTCTGTGGCTGGAAATCCACTTTTCTCTTTCAATAGAAAAGGGAAGTTTTTAGGTGTTTGTTGTGTGTTTTGAAATACTAATACTAATACTATACAAAACAACGGGATCCAATCAAAAAAAGAAAAAAGGTTCAGTAATCCCCCAGAATATTTCCATATATATATATATTGTATCGTTTTGGCGGCATGGCCGAGTGGTAAGGCGGGGGACTGCAAATCCTTTCTCCCCAGTTCAAATCCGGGTGTCGCCTGATCAATAAAAGATTCGGAATCTCTTACCCTGCTAACAGAACTCGCCAAATTATTGCCCAGCGGAAGCAGAGGTAAAGCACTAGGAATGTCGATCCTGGATTTTCAGAATCCAGGGGAGGGGTTCTATTCTATAAAGTAAAGGACTTTCAATTATTTCTTCCAAAACCAAATGTTTACTGATTGAGTCTTGGATTAGATTAGATTGGGTAGGCTGGTGGGGAATCAAATCAGGAGCTGTGGAAAGAACTGAGGATACTTTGTATCCAGACGGATTCACGAAAGTTTCTGAGTGCTCGGGCTTTCAATTAATATTGATTGTATGGGTGATTGGCTTTTTTTTATAGACTAAAGCGGAAAAAAATTCGTTCTTTTGGGTAACCCTTCCAAGAATGGAATAGGGTGTCTCCCAATTGTTTCATAGAAGTGGAGACAGTAAGGCTTAGATGGGAGATAGGGATATGGGATAGATAGTTTATCTATCTTGATGGTATATCTATATCTAGATTTTATGCTTTTTGTTTAGGAAAGGCAACAAAAGAGACAATAGGTCTTACTATTCCTACATGTTCCATTAGTAACATTACTGTGAGACTTCCAAGGGGATAACTGTGTATCTTGCTTGTACTTAGTGCTTCCCGATTTTCTTTTACCAGAAAAGAAATCACATAGGAACTTGTTACGAGTGTATTCATTGGATTGGTTCATCAATAGCGTTAGGTCAAAATCCCATTTTGACTCTGCACCATTGATTCCATTATTATTAGTGATCAATAATGGAATAATTCCTTCATATTCATAGAAATAGGGGACACGATTCACATGGATATAGTAAGTCTCGCTTGGGCTGCTTTAATGGTAGTTTTTACATTTTCCCTTTCACTCGTAGTATGGGGAAGGAGTGGACTCTAGGGGTACTACTAAGTGAGTTGAGTAATCGAATTGTATCAATTGTTTAATAGATCCTTCTGCAAAGCGTTTTTAAATACAAAAAAATATCTCCATTTCCAAAATTCTACTGGAATCCAATACGAACAACAACCTTTCTATCAAATATTTTAATGATTCCCATGTTCGACTTTCGAAGCTAAAAGGGATATATATGATGAGACATTTTTTCCAACCGAATTCTTCCTAATTATTCTATTTTGATGAACCGGCTCTTACTAGACTTATGGATATTACAATGAGGAGCAACCAACCCCTATCTATTTTTTGGATTTCTTTCCTTCTTTACTGTTCAAAGAGGAAGCCGTTCTGCTATTACGTAGATATGTACTTTCTACTGAGGCGACATAGACATAGTAGTTGTCCAAAGAAGTACTACGCATAATAAGATCTTGTTTGCGTTGGGTGATCCATGCATACTTACCATTTTATACTCCTAGGAATCTTATTTATGCTTTATCGACGCATCTCGTGTCAT